CCATGCCAAATGTGTCCAAAGAAGAAAAGTAGAGCAAACGAAGCATGCCCAAAAGTAAACCAACCTCTTGGACTGCTACGAAAAACACCATCGGATTTCAAAGTAGCACGATCTAATTCAAAAATCTCACCCAATTGGGCCCGTCTAGCATATTTTTTCACAGTTGCGGGATCACTATAACTAACTCCATTGAGTTCACCACCATAAAACTCAACAGTTACACCTACTTGTTCGACACTATATTTAGACTCCGCCCTTCTAAATGGGACGTCGGCTCTAACAATTCCGTCTCCGTCTACCAAAACAACCGGAAAAGTTTCAAAAAAAGTAGGCATACGGCGTACAAAAAGTTCACGCCCTTCTTTATTTCTAAAGACAGGGTGTCCTAGCCATCCAACAGCTATTCCATCCCCATTGTCCATTGAACCCGCTCGGAATAATCCCCCCTTTGCTGGATTATTACCAATATAATCATAAAAAGCTAATTTTTCAGGAATTTTAGCCCAAGCTTCTGATAAACTTTGATTTTCAGCTAGTCCAGCACTAACTCTTCGATATATTTCTTGTTGAAAGTATCCCTGATCCCATTGATAACGAGTAGGACCAAATAATTCGATGGGAGTAGTTGCAGAACCATACCACATAGTTCCAGCAACAACAAAAGCTGCAAAAAAGACAGCAGCAATACTACTGGAAAGGACGGTTTCAATATTACCCATACGTAATCCTTTGTATAGACGTTGAGGTGGACGAACACTAAGATGAAATAAGCCCGCTAATATACCCAACGTCCCTGCTGCAATATGATGAGAGGCTATTCCTCCCGGAACAAAAGGGTCAAAACCCTCCACGCCCCACGACGGATTTACGGATTGGACCTTTCCGGTTAGTCCATAAGGGTCGGATACCCATATTCCAGGACCAAATAATCCTGTTACATGAAATGCGCCAAAACCAAAGCAAGCCACTCCTGAAAGAAATAAATGAATTCCAAAAATCTTAGGCAAATCCAAAGAAGGTTTTCCTGTACGTTCATCACAAAAAATTTCTAGATCCCAATATACCCAATGCCAAATAGCTGCCAAGAAGCATAAACCAGAAAACACGATATGTGCTGCGGCTACCCCTTCGTAACTCCAAAGACCCGGGTTCGTTATAGTCCCTCCTGTAATATTCCAACCGCCCCATGAGTTGGTTATTCCTAAACGAGTCATGAAAGGTATAACGAACATACCTTGTCTCCACATTGGATCAAGAACAGGGTCGGAGGGATCAAAAACAGCTAATTCATATAGAGCCATCGAACCGGCCCAACCAGCAACCAGAGCGGTATGCATTATATGAACCGAAAGCAAACGACCGGGATCATTCAATACAACAGTATGAACACGATACCAAGGCAAACCCATGGAAATACCCCTTTATCAACGAAAAATAGACACTATGTAACTTTATTGCATTGGAAAAAACTATGCGACGGACCCCCCCCCCTTTTTAGGTAATTATTTCGGAGAACGGATTAATATTTGTTCTATTCTGTTTAGTAATAATGGAACAATTCGATTCATAGGAAAAAAGGGAAGCGGATCTATTCTATATCCGATAAGTACCAATACGCAATGGGGGTGAATCCTATTTTATATGAACCAAGATAGCTATTGTTGTTCATCATTCAGAAGCCCGTTCGTAAAAAATTTCATTTATTTTTTTAATTCTCTATTACTTCACTTTTATTTTATATTTTATTTTAGCTTATTCAACTTATGTATTAAATATGATTAATTTAAATATGATTAATAAAGTAGGAAGAAAAGGATAATATTATTAAAAAATGAAACCCCAGTCTTACGTTTCCACATCAAAGTGAAATAGAGAACTTCATTCTCTTTTTTTCATTTCATGCCTATTGGCGTTCCAAAAGTACCTTTTCGAAGTCCTGGAGAAGGAGATACATCTTGGGTTGACATATAGTGCGACTTGTCAGATATATTGGGCTATATGGGATTTTCCCATTTTCTCCCTCGATCGAGATATCCTCTGTTTCGCCCAAAAAGATTGATTTAATTATCAAAAATTTGTAACGCGAAGCGCAAAAAATAAAGTGGAATTAAATGCAGGGAGTATTTAGATTGATATTAGATTATCAAATTTTTTTATGGTTTACATGATCGGACTAATAAAATAAAGTATCCAGGCTCCGTTTAGCAAAAACCCAATTGATAATTAATATATAATATTTTTATAATTACTACTTGTTATGATATGCAAAATTATGATAAAAATTTATATTAAAAAATACAAAAAATTTAAACTGGGTGATCTAAAACTGTTGATCAAATCAAAAAATATAATTAAAAATTTAGTGACTATTTGACAGAAGACATGTGAAAGAAATGAATTGAAAAAAAAAAGGAGTAGTAAAAAAAAAAGACGCGGTATTTGGTTCATTTGTCCTATATGTGCAAATAAAAATCGGGCAAATTTTTCCTTTTACTCGGGGTAGAGCATAAACCTAAAAAATGGAATAAAAAAGTAAGAAGTCCGTTCAGGAACAAGAAAAAACCATCGCCATTTCAACTGAATCTCGATGAAAAAAAAAATATCAATGAATCAAGTTCGTCTGACAGGCTTAATCAATCGTTTTATTATAGGATTATAATATCTAATAAAAGGGGCAAAAACGTCTTTTTTCTTTTACTTTTAAAAAGGGAGCAAGCCCTTCCCTTAAAAGTTAGAAAAAAAAAGCCTTCTATGAAAAAAAGGGGGTTGGAATCGACACATTGATTTTTTCACAATTTTTATTGAACCGTATGCATCAAAAGGTGCCTGTACGGCTCCTAAGGAATAAAATTTTATCCTAATCAACCGACTTTATCGAGAAAGATTATTTTTTTTAGGCCAAGAAGTTGATACCGAAATCTCGAATCAACTTATTAGTCTTATGATATATCTCAGTATAGAAAAGGATACCAAAGATCTTTATTTGTTTATAAACTCTCCTGGCGGATGGGTAATATCTGGAATGGCTATTTATGATACTATGCAATTTGTGCGACCCGATGTACAGACAATATGCATGGGATTGGCCGCTTCAATAGCATCCTTTATCCTAGTCGGAGGGGCAATTACCAAACGTATAGCATTCCCTCACGCTTGGCGCCAATGAGTTTTTTTATTTTAGAGAAAAAATACTATGCCTTCGCCACCGGAAATATGAATTAGTTAAGTAATAATAGCATGGCACTTCGAATTCGATATGAAATTTTTGAGAAAAAAAAAAAATAAAATTAGATTATATATTGAAAGAGTAGTATGAGATAAGGAAGGGGTTTTTCAAATGATATCTTACCTATTCGGGCACATCTCAGCGTCACAAACTTTGTTTTCACACCGGAAGCTTATTTACAAAATTTATATTAAAAAAGACACTTTGGGATTGCTGAATCATAGACGAATAAAAAAAAATTATATATAAAGCAACGGAACCATCATAGTATTTTTTTAACTCCTACAAAAAAGAAGGATGGTAATTGGATCATTTATGGATCTGCGTATAATACAACCTATATTTTGTTTTCGTTCGCCGAAAATAAAGGTCAAAAAAACGTAAATTCCATTGTGGAGCCGTATGCAATGCACAAAAAAAGCCTGTACGGTTTTTCAAATTCTCTGCTTTTTTTGTTATCTCGCCTCGTTATGCGAAATATAAGAACCTTTTCTATTATATCATCAGGGTAATGATCCACCAACCCGCTAGTTCGTTTTATGAGGCACAAACGGGAGAATTTATCTTGGAAGCGGAAGAACTACTAAAACTTCGCGAAACCATCACAAGGGTTTATGTACAAAGAACGGGCAAACCTATATGGGTTGTATCCGAAGACATGGAAAGGGATGTTTTTATGTCAGCAACAGAAGCCCAAGCTCATGGAATTGTTGATCTTGTAGCGGTTCAATAAAAAATAGGAGCGATTTCATGCAAATATACAATTTATAATTTTATATCTTTTTAGATGAAAGGTGTAGTTTCATATTCTCTTCAATATATTTTTTTTATATTGAAGAGAAGTAATTCAGAATTAGCCGGTTAGAACCAATCTAAACCAGCCCATTATTTATATGATTCCGTATGCCAACCATTAAACAACTTATTAGAAATACAAGACAGCCAATCCGAAATGTCACGAAATCCCCAGCGCTTCGGGGATGCCCTCAGCGACGAGGAACATGTACTCGGGTGTATGTGCGACTCGTTTAGATCGTAGACTGAGACACAAAAAGTAAATTCTTTTTTTAATATCAAGGATCAGTACCTTATGAATAAAATATAATGTAGGAACTCGATTCATTATTTAAAAAAAGCTAGATCGCTCATATCTTAGTATTGTGTCTGAAACTTATGGTTTACATTGGTGCAAATCCAATCAACTCCATTTTTTTAGAAAACCCCCAATGATAACAAATGGTTATCCATTAAGCGGGGGAAATAACTTTTTTATTAAAAAGAGTCCACTCTTGAAAGAAAAGAACGGACTAACAGGGTAAATGACCAAATCAATTTTTAAAATTAAATACCGTTACTGTATAAAGTGGATCTCATTGTGAAAGACCTATTACTGGAATATTCATGGGGTAGAGTCAAAGAATGTGAATTGTACAAGTTACCATTTATAGTATTGATTAATTAAAAGAAGGAGCTCCGGTGTATAGAGAGGACCTAACCGTTTTAGAAGTAACCATATAAACGATGGAACCCACTATTTATCCATTTATATTTACTACTTTTTGTTTTTGTAGTTATTATATTTTTTATATTAAGTATCAAGGCTATTTCTCCTTTCAAAGCAAAGTACCTAGCAAAAAATAGTGGTGGGGAAGGTTAGAGTAGCAAAAGCCATTGGAATTTTTTTTATACATTGGAATAATCCGTGTGGTTATTAATAGACTGGTAAAGGGGAAAAGAATAACTAAAAAAGAATTAGTTATTCATCAAAGTTTGATTTATTCAATGACTAGAATTAAACGCGGATATATAGCTCGGAGGCGCAGAACAAAACTTCGTTTATTTGCATCCAGCTTTCGAGGGGCTCATTCACGACTTACACGAACTATGACTCAACAGAGAATAAGAGCTTTAGTTTCGGCTCATCGGGATAGGGGTAAAAGAAAAAGAGATTTTCGGCGTTTATGGATCACTCGAATAAATGCCGTAATTCACGAAACGGGGGTATTCTATAGTTATAACCAATTCATACACAATCTGTACAAGAAGCAATTACTTCTTAATCGGAAAATACTTGCACAAATAGCTCTATTAAATAGGAGTTGTCTTTATACGATTTCGAATGAGATCAAAAAATAAGGGGGGTTGGAGTAAACCCACTAAAATATTTTAAATAGAGTTCTAAGGAGAATGAGCTCGGGAAGGTAGAGTAGAAATTAGTATTATAAAAAACAAAACGAGGGTATATAGTCGCTAAAAAAATAGTTTTTTTTTTTTTCGACGATTCTTTTTTTTTTTTATGACAGACACAGACGTAACAATCAAATTTTGATTCTTGATTGGATTTTTCGAACAAAATATTAATCTCTTTTTTAATTACTTCGGTTTGGAATTGTTATTCAATTGAAGAATAAGTCTATTTTTTTCTGGTTCTAAGGCTAGTAGTTCTAGGGGTCGACTCACTTCTTTCAAATTGTTTCTGATTATTAAGAAAAGGTAACAAAGATAAAATACGAGCTTGTTTTATAGCAATAGTAATTAATCGTTGTTGTTTTAAAGTCACTCTATTCACCCGTCTAGATAATATTTTTCCTTGTTCACTAATAAATCGACTAATTAAACTCATGTTTCTATAATCAATTCGATCCCCCGATTGGATCGGGGGCAAACGCCTACGAAAAGATCGCTTGGATTTAGTAAAAAGTCGCTTAGATTTATTCATAATTTTTTTATTCCTTATCTCTAAAATCCTATTTTGATCGGATCAAAATAAAAACAATTTCTATTTATATTCTATATAGGATAGAGTTTCTATATAGAATTAAGAATATAGGATTAGATTTATTTCTATTGATTTATTTGTTTATATTTATATATATGTAATATATATATATATATATAGATACTATAATTATTCCTGTTCTTAAAATAACAGTTGACATACAAGCAACTCAATTTTATCTATTTCTTTATTTCCCCGTGAATTGTATGTTTATAACAATAGGGACAGAATTTTCTCAATTCCAATCGACTAGGGGTGTTATGCCGATTCTTTTGAGTAATATATCTGGAAATTCCCGCCGATTCTTTCTTAATATCATTTCGAACACAACAGGTACATTCCAAAATAATTGTTACTCGAACATCTTTACCCTTGGCCATGAGACCTCCTTTGGATTTATGATTCACCCCAATCTTCTATTTTATTTTTAGGATCCAGAAAGAACAAGAACCAAAAAAAATAGAAGCTGTTAACTAAAAAAAAATTCGGAAATATTTTATTGCAATGAATATTATTTAGTAATAAAAAAAAAAAATAAAATAATAAGCAATACAATGATTTTTTGAAAACTATATTTAAAATCTTTGTACAGTATTTTTTTAAGTATCTCGTAGGAGACTATTTCCCTAGCAACACCTTTTTTTCGTTCTATTAATAAATCCGGAACCCACTTTTTTATGACCTTTCGCCCCCAACTTTTTTTTTCTAATTTTTTTTGAGAATGAATTAGAAAAAGGTGGGGGGGATAATTAGTCCCAGATCGTTGATTGTATCTCTAATTTTTTTAACCCTTTCTGATGTTAATAACTAGAATTAAAAGAAGGGAAATGTTAATGCATCTGGAAATAAACGATTAATCTCTATTAATAAACCTGCTAATGAAACGAACCATAGAGTACTTAGTACCGGCGCTACGGAAAGATATGTTTTTAGATCTCGCATTTTAAATCCTCCTTCTTTCTTCTTTAATTCTATTACATTATATTTATAGTAATATATATAACTACAGATGTACATGTAGTTAAGAAGTTCTTGTATACGTAACCCCCCCATTTTCAAAATTAGAATTGAAATATTGTCTACTAGAACTATCTTATAGATTCCGTTTTCAAATGTAAAGGCCTTTTATGTAAAATTTAAATTGATAGAATTTTCGTAAAAAAAGTAATTTTTAATTATATGTTTGTTATCTGATATGAGACAAAAAAAAAAAATAAATTAATTTGATATAACAATAAAAAAGAAGAAGGATGTGGAAAACAAGGCAGGAATTCTCTACAATGACACTGTAAACCTATTTAAAGGGATGTAGCGCAGCTTGGTAGCGCGTTTGTTTTGGGTACAAAATGTCACGGGTTCAAATCCTGTCATCCCTACCTATTACTGCTCTTCTGAGCAGTAACGAGATCATAGTATATACGTACAAAACCTATTCGGGTTAAAGAAAGCCCTCTTTATAGTTTATAGCCTTTTCATTTTTTAGAAAAAACAAGAA